CGTCTTTTTTATTTCTCAATCTCTTCAAAATTACATTTTAATAAATAAACTAACAAGACCTTAAACTATAAATTTCCAGTTTTGAAAACTAACGGTTTGTAACTTAACCTAAGCTTAACCAAAAAAAAAGGACCCCTTTACCTCTTTGTCGTAAACAAAAAATTCTACATAAACTATAGATCCCTATATTTTACGCATTGCAACTCTCACACCTATAAAATAACTAGCAAAACCTAAAAATCTAATCAAAACAATAATAATAAAATAAATTATAAAAAAAAAAAAATCCTCGTAAAACTCCGATAAACCACTGTCACAAAATATAAACTCCCCGCTCCAACCAACAAAAAAACATACTATCAACAAATACAAAACAAAAGAACTACCCATAAACATAAAAGTCGACAACCTAGAAAAATAAACTAAAATTACAAACACTCCGCTAAGAAAAACTAAACAAATAAAATAAGAATATCAAACATGCCCACCGTAGGAAATCACAGGAACAATAAAAGCCAAAGACAAAACCAAAAAAAAACTACCCTTCATTGGATCAGAATTATAATAAAAAAGTACACATATATAAACGGACAAAAAAGTAAAAATTAATAACAAAAATTTCACCTAATTAAAAACAAATAATAAGAGCGAAAAAAGCGTCATAAGGGTATGAACCTTATAGATTAATAAATTTTATCCTACCTTATTACATTTAACTAATTTAAAACTACAGTTACATTCCTTTCGTACTAATAACACAAAAAAAATACTTTATTAACCAGATAAACAATTCTATTTCGCAATGAATTAAACTAATATCACGTTATATTAAATAAAAGAAGAACAGTCTCAAAAAAAATTCCTTCTACATAAAAACCAATATAAATACAACATCGATGTAATATTTTTCCTAATATAAGAACTATATAAAAAATAACATTCTGTTAACTCCGGAGTAGTTTTTATCATTAAAAACTAGATTAAAAAAATACCAACAAACTTTACCCCAAAAAAACACAAAAAAAAACTTCCGAAGACTTATCTTGAATTAATAAAAACATTTTATTTTTAAAAAATTATATAATTCAGAAAAAAAATCAAGAACAACCACAGCCAATTACTCCATTCATACCAGAATCCATTAAAAACACAATCTATTTTGCTACTTTTACACCCTCACGCTAAGGCCGCCATTTAAAACAAAATTCATAGAGCAGAAGCCAATTTTAATAAAAAACATAAGTCTTTAAAAAACATTTGACCATCTTACAATTTCTCCAAACAAATTCCAAAACAATTACAACAAAATAAAAACCTAATAAAAAAGAAACATTATAAATACCTAAAAAAAAATAATACAATAAAAAAAAAAATAACACCAAAACTTTAAATTTTATTAAAAACCAAAAATAGACAATTTTAATCCTATTCAACAAATATCTATAAAAAAACTATTAGCTCTCCAAATACTAACAAAAAAACAGATATCACAACTAACGCCTTATCAACACCAACCAAATTATTTTTTCACTTATAAAGTGAAAACTCAACTTAGCTTAAACTAGTAATTTCTATATTTAATAAATAAATTAAAATTTATTCCATTAGTATGCAATACTAAAATATAATAAAAATACAACAAAAAGACCAACCAAAAGCTCTAACCTAAAAATTTGCAATTTTTCGTACAAACTATACTAAAACTTCATCACAATATCACTATCACTCACACCAAAAACAAGTATATTATTTATACTAAGATATTTCAAGTAAGATAACATTTTAATCCGTAAATAAACATGGTTCTCCATTTACCTACTCAAGAAACACAACCTTTTAATTTACAATTAAAAATTCACATAAACTAATTTCTTTATTACCTATTCAATTGCACAAACAAAACAAAAAAAAAAGTAATAAATCAACAACAAAAAAATTAAAGCAAAAATCATAAAAATAAACCCATCAACCTTAACTTCCTCTAACACCACCTCAAATGATATTAACATAAACCACCTAAAAATTGATATAAAAGATATATACATTAAAACCATAACAAACAACAAAAACAAAAACAAATAATTTACAGCTAACCCTAAAACAAACATCTTAACCAAAAAACTAACTCCCAAAGGAATATTAATATAAATTAAAGTTGTCAACCAACCATAATTAACCTTACTTACTCCCCTCCAAAAAGGTAACAACAATAACCCCGCCAAAAAATAAAATAAAAACAAAACCAATCCACTAAACAAATTTATCAACACCCCTAAAAAAAACCAATTAAAACTCTCAGTAGAACTTAAAACCAGAATCATAAAATAGTCCTTAATAACAAAAAACTGCAAATAAACCATGACAAAACCCAAAAAAACCAGCACAATAAAAACATAACTAGCCAAAACAACCAAAATACCTATATAAGGTAATTTCTGACCAGTTAAAAACCAAAATAAAACCCAACCCGACAAACCATCAATCACAGTTAGCAACCAATAATGAAAAGGCAATAAACCTATCTTACACATAACCACCACACCTTGAATAACACCCCAACCCCTCACAATTAAAAACACCAAACCTAAAAACTCTTGAAAAATAAAATAATTAATAACCCTACTATAACTACAACCCTCTAACTTACACAAAAACACAAAAAACAAATCTATAACCAAAAATAACCCCCACCAAACAATATAATTAACAACCATAAAACTCATAAAAAATATTAATATTACACAGAAAAAATAAACAACCAACATAAATGACCGGCTCTCACCAAAATAAGTTTAGAAAACTTACCCAAAAAATCATCAAGTTATTTATCTACCAATTGATCTTAAAACAAACGTACTTATTATACTAAAATAACATAACTCCTCAGAATAAACACCCAACAAACGAGTAAAAATAAACCCTTGCAAAAAAAAAACAAAAAACTCATAAATTCTAATAATAAACAAAACAAACTCCATTCAAAAAACCTTATACAACTTAGCATAAACCCAACACTTATCCTCAATATTAATACCATTTATAATCCAAATTCATATAATAACATGACCAATACTTAAATTAATCATAATACGTAAAGTCAAAGAAAAAGGACGAATTAACACAGAAACACTTTTACTTCAAATACCATACAACATACCTAAATAACCCTCACCTCCTACACCAATAACACCAAAAGTTATAATTTGCTGAAAAGCAATTATAGTAGCCATAACACAACCAACAACCGCCCACAAAAAAATAAAATCAATAGTACGAGCACAAGCCAAACACCAAGAAAAATGACCACTATAACACATAAAAAACATAATACTAAAATAAATAGCACAAATCCCCGAAGTCAAAGGAGCCCTAATACTTAAACCTAAAATATCAATAATAAAAACAAAAGACTTCAAAACAAGACGAACCAACCAACACAAATGATAAAGATAAACAAACTGAAAAATATAAACTTCAAAAACAACATATAAAAGAAACCAACGATACAACAATTAAACCAATAAAACCACAAAAAAAAACACCAAAAACAAGGATAAAGGCAACATAATAAATCAAAAAAAACCCATCATTATATCATAACGAAAACGAGGATAAGAACTACGAACAAAAATCAAAACCACAAAAACCAAATAAAAAATAAAAAAACTATAATTAAAAAACATCAAAGAAATCAACAAAGAAAAAAACAACATCCTACCATATTCACCAATATATAACAAAGCATAAGAAACACTACCATACTCAACATTATAACCACTCACCAATTCCCTCTCGCCCTCAGAAAAATCAAAAGGCGCCCGGTTCAACTCACCCAAAATTACAAAAAAAACACAACCCCCCAAAAAAAAAAATCACCCCAAACCAACAGGAACAAAACAATAACCCCCCATAAATACAATTACCCTTAATAAAAACAAACTAAAAGCAATTTCATAAGAAACCCTTTGATTACTAGCACGTAAAGCCCCAAGCAAACCATATTTAGATTTACTCACAATACCACTTAATAAAAACCTATAAACAGAAAAACCTATTAAACACATAAACATCAAAACCCTATAACCAAAACTAAAAAAATCATACAAATAAAACATCACAAACCACTCCATATATATCACCAAAAAAGTAATACCAGGAATAAAAACAAAAGAAAACCCAGAAGAATGAACAGATAGCAATTGCTCCTTCTTAATCAATTTAACACCATCAAAAATAGCCTGCAACACCCCTATAAACCTAACCTTATTAGGACCAACACGCTGCTGCCTACCCCCCAACAAATGACGTTCACACAAAGTAATAAAAGCCACTCCCTGAACCAACAACAACATTAAAACCAACACTAAAAAAAACATAATTAACAATAAATAACATAATGAACACCCTGCAAATAACTATGATAAACAGGTGTACCAACACTACCAACAGTACTTAAAACCAAACTATTACCATCATAAGACAAATCAACCAATAATAAACGACCCACCAACAAAGACTCATAAACAACATATAAAAAAAAAAACATCCTAAAAATTCTCATAAAAGACCCAAAACTAGAAATATTATTAAAAACCAAGTAATAATCAGGATAATCCACAATCTTACGAGGTATACCCTTTAACCCACTTAAATGTATAGGAAAAAAAGTCAAATTAACCCCAATAAATATAAAAATAAAAGCTGCCATCATCTTAACCTTCGATAAAACACAACCAGTTATTACTCCCCACCATAAATTAACCCCAGTCAAAATTCCAAAAACAGCCCCCATACTTAAAACATAATGAAAATGGGCCACAACAAAATAACTATCATGAACCACATTATCTAAAATGGGATTAGCCAACATAATACCCGTTAAACCCCCCGTAGTAAACATAAAAATAAACCCCAAAACCCAAAACAATAAAGGCTGCACAACTAAACGTCCCCCTATCAAAGTCAACAACCAACTAAAAACCTTTACCCCAGTTGGCACAGCAATAATTATGGTAGCAACCATAAAATACAAACGTGTTCTTATATCAAAACCAATAGTAAACATATGATGACCCCATACTACCCTACCAATTAAACCAATAGAAATAATAGCATAAATCATACCCAAATGACCAAACACCTCCTTTTTACCAGTTAAACACAAAATTCTATGACTAACAATCCCAAAAGCAGGCAAAATAAGAATATAAACCTCAGGATGACCAAAAAATCAAAATAAATGTTGATACATAATAACCCTTCCCCCACCTCTAGGATTAAAAAAAGAAGTATTAAAATTACGATCAAAAATAATTATAGTTAAAGCCCCAGCCAACACAGGTAAAGAAACCAGCAACAAAAAAGAAGTTACACCAATACACCAAACAAATAAACCCATATACTCCAAATTCTCACATCTAGAACGCAAATTAAAAATAGTCACAACAAAATTAATAGAAGCCAAAATTGAACTCACCCCAGCCACATGCAACCCAAAACAAACTAAATCTACAGCCCCACCAGTATGCCCAATCGTCCTCAAAGTAGGATACAAAGTCCAACTTGTACCAGACCCACTATCAACAAACATCCTAACCATTATCAAAAACAAAGAAGAAACCAACAATCAAAGCCTTAAATTATTCAAACGAGGAAAACTCATGTCAGGTGACTTCAACATCATAGGAACTATAAAATTACCAAAACCACCTATTAAAATAGGTATAACCATAAAAAAAATTATTATTATAGCATGTATAGTTAAAATAACATTATATAACTGCCCAGACTCACCCCAAAAAACCCCTGGTTTACCTAACTCCAAACGAATTAAAAAAGATAATCCCCTTCCCACCAAACCTGATCAAACTCCAACTAAAAAATACATTACTCCAATATCTTTATGTCTCGTCCTCTCCAATCAAGAAACTAATTTAAAAATAAGAACCAACCATATTCCCTAGGCCATTTTCGTCGGAGCAACAATCCACCATTTTCCTATCAAACTACAGCCTAACCATCTCAAACTTTATCCCATCAAAATAACATAATAAACTTTTACTAAAACGGCGAACCCCAAACCCCCCACCCATGAAGCTAATTATTGACTTACTGTATATATATATAAGTTATAATAAATTATTATTATATACTTATATATATATACAGGTTACTGTATATATATATAAGTTATAATAAATTATTATTATTACTTATATATATATACAGTCTAGTGTATATACATATAATATATATATTATTTTTAACATATATATATATATTATATGTATATACACTTTTAATTACATATATATATATATATATCAATATATATATATATATGCGTATATATATTTATATATATATATATATATATACATATATATATATATATACGTAAATACACTAACCAAAACTATTTTAACCCCCAAATCACCACAATTAAAACTATTCATATATATTTATATAAGTATATAATAAATTATTATTATATACTTATATATACTACCACACTTCATTTTCCTAACAACACAAAACCACCCACCTAACCACTAAAATAAACAATAAAACCAAATAAAAAAGACACCAATCAAAAACTCAACACAATTAAACCCCCTATAAGGGGGTACCCTTACACTAAAAACAATACTGCCCATTTGTCAAAAAAAACAAAAACAAAATTTTAATCACGTTTAAAGCAAATTTAACATTAAAACCATCATAATCAAAATTCACTCAAACTTATGCCAACGGTTAAACCAAAAAAAGTTTTCAAAACTCTTCTATTAATAAGCAACAAACAAATAAAAACTTAGAGCCTCAACCATTAAAATGCTAAATTAATATTCTTTTTAAACTACGACCCTAAATTACTAAGAACAGATTCCCCTACCCTTACTATACTACAACTTACTACTCTTTAAGCAATTGATGGATGATTTGTGCCGCATTGAGATATCCTTCAATTAACCATAAAAATTAATTTACTATCCTTTCCATTTTCATTCCAAACTCTCATCTGGAAATCCACAAATCTCAATAATGTAGGTCAACTAAAATCTAGTGTATCTAATAGATATATATCTATCTTTATAGCCACAAAACTTTACTTCTAATTACTTAATAATAGAAAAGACGATCATACATATTACTAAAACACCAGCCGATAATGAGGGTTCTCAATTACTCGTCAACCTCCAAAAATTATTTCAAAGCCTCCCAAAAATAGCTTCAGTTTCAATATAATTATACTTCTGTACTAATACAAAAAAATTACCTAGGTACTAATCTAGTTCATTCAATTCAATTGAAATAATAATAAAAAACAAAAACCTCTAATTATTCCACAAAACAGATTCTAATAATTAAACAACCTATTATTATTCACCGCGATTAAAGTACAAATTTTTTAAGTCTATCCGATTATTCTGGTACATAAATAATACAAATGACTAAATCCAGGATCAAACACCATTGTCCATGAAAATGAATAAAACATAAATAACATCACCCTAACTTTCAACAGACTACTATAAAATCCCCCATAGCTCCATAAACCAGTTACACCACAAACAACTATTCAACATAAACTAAAAAGCTAAACAAACCTTCTTACACCATGAAGCTCATATCAATCCCCCAAACGAGTAATAATATCATGCTCATGACGAAGTTCCTCAACCCAATCACAAAAAACACCAACAGGGACAACTTCAACCACAACAGGTATATATCTATGACCAGCCCCGCAAATCTCTGAACACATACCATAATAAACACCAACATTATCAAACCACAACAAATGCCTATTATTAATACCAGGTAAAGCATCCAACTTAAAACCATATCTAGGTAAAAACCAAGAATGAATAACATCAGTAGAAGTAATATTAACACAATTATAAACACCCACAGGTAAAACTAAACGATTATCTACCTCTAACAAACGCAAATCCCCCAAATTCAAAGAATTCCCTCTCACCATATAAGAATCAAATTTCATCCAATCTCCCAACCCACTATAATCATAAGTCCAAAACCATTGATGACCAATAACCTTAACATTAAGCCTCGCATCCTTTAATTTAGCATCATCCATAATAACTCTATCCCAATACAACAAATCATAAGAAAAAACAATCTGAATAAACAAAATAATAATAGGAATAACACCACATCACAACTCCAAAAACTTTCTTCTATAACTAAAATACTTAACCCTCCTACCATTAAAAAACACCAGAACCATAGCACCTAGAACAAAACACAGAATAGCCGTTATAAAAGCAATAACAAAATCAATCAAATAACACTGACCTATATTAAATATACAACTATAAAAAGAACCCAAAAAATTAAACATCAAAACTTCAAAACCTAACCGCAGACAACGACTTATACTCCATTATACTAAAGTTTTAACAAAAAAAACAAAATCCTAAACCATCTTCACGAAAAAAAGACATACTAAAAAATTATACTAAGACTTCAGTCACTAACACCAATAAGACCTAAACTTAACATACTCTTTTATACTAACATGACAAAAAACCAAAAACAAAAATAATACAACGACAACTATAATACTTAAACCCATACTACCAAAAATTATATTAACCAAATAACCCAAATTCTTATTAACCACCAGCCAATTCAAATAAACCCTATTTACCATAACATCAAAAAATTTCAAAAAAAAAAACCTTTCAACCCCCTCCTTAGCTGCATAATCAACAAAAATCTTATATTTCAAATCCTTCCAACCCACCAAAAAAAAACCACTCACAATTAATAACAAAACACCTAAAAAAACCAAAGGAACATAAAAATCAACATATAAAAAAACGACAGGTAAAACTAACAAATTTATACTTAATCACCAAAGACCTAAAACAGATAACAAAACCAAAACAAAACTAAAAACCATCATTATCACCCTCACATGACCCTCAAACAAACTCTTAGCACCCAAATTTATTACCCTTATAAAAAGACGCAAACTATAAATAAAAGTTATAAACACTCCACAAAAAAACATCATCCCAAACACTCAAGACCAAAAATTAAAAAAAAATATCTCAAGAATCATATCTTTCGTTACAGCCCCTCTACTAAAAACCAAACCACACAAACAAAACAAAGTAACCAACATTTGCAACTGAATAAAATAAACACCTCCCCCCAAACTCCTATAATCACGAGAATCCTGTTGGCCCCCTAAACTATGAATAAAAACTCCAACCTGTATAAACAAACAACTCTTAAACAAAGCATGACCCACCAAATGCAATAAACTAACAAAATACAAACCCACCCCTAAAGTCATCATAGAAAACCCCATCTGGGACAAAGTTCTCAAAGCCACAACTTTCTTTATATCTTGCTCAACCAAAGCACAAGCTCTAGAAAAAAACATAGTCAATAAACCTACAACAACAATCACAACACACAAAAAAAAATTTATAATCAAACCAACAAAATTTATAATTAAAATTAAACCAGCAGTCACCAAAGTACTTCTATGAACCAAAGCCCTTACAGGAGTAGGAGCTCTCATAGCCTTAGGTAACCAACCACTAAAAGGAAACTGAGCTCTTTTAGTAAAACCAGCCAACAAAAGTAACAAACTCCTTCTAACACTAAATACCAAAACCCTCTCAAAATATAAAGAAGAAAAAACAAAAAAAACAAAAAACAAAAAAAGAAAATAATCACCGACCCGATTAGTTAACACAGTATTTATAGCACCACTACAACTATCCCAATTATTATAAAACAAAACCAAAAAAAAACTAGAAACCCCAAGAACATCCCAACTTAACAGCATAGTAAAAACCCTTCTTCTAAAATTCAAAAAAAACATACTAAAAACAAAAACCATAAAAACCAAAAAAAAATAATAAAGATTCACCTCACCCTCCATATAATAAGAAGAAAAAACAATCACACTAAAAGTAACAACAAACAAAACACAACCAAAAAAAAACCTATCAATATATAAACCCAACTTTAAATTAAAAAAATACCACTCAACAAATACCAAATTTAATACCCCTCCCAAAACATAAAACAACATCAACCCAATAAAAAAAAACCCAAAACAAATAAAAAAAACAAAAATATTCAAAAATCAACCAAACCAATTTACCAAAATACCACTCCATCAAAAATCCACCAACAACAAAAAAAAATAATATATAAAAAACTACATAATAAACCTTATCAACAACAACCAAACCAACCAATATAACCACCTCTAAATCAAAAACCACAAACATCAACATCATAATAAAAAAATGAATCCTAAAAGCACAATGAACTATACCAACACTTTTAAAACCACTTTCAAAAGAAAAAACCTTAAAAACATTATAATCCTTCACCGACAAAACAAACTCACCCAAATACAAACCCACAACTAAAACCAACCTCAATAACACCACAAACATAATAACCAACAACAAAAACTATAAAAATATCAAAGGATCAAAAATCCAACACTTTAAACTTAAGCTAAGTTTTTAAAAAACACAACAATCATAACCATAAACAAAAACCCCATTAATCAAAACAATCAACCCAAAAAGACTACTAACAACCCTAAAAACCAAAAAAAAAATAAACATCCCGCTACCCAAGACAAAACAATAAACATACATCAAACTTATCAAAATAAACTCAAAAGAAACCAAAACAAAAATTATACGACGCCATTTAAACAACAAAGATAAACAACTAATAAAAATTACAACCACCAACTTCCTAACCACCTAATTGGAAATTAGGCATACTTAATTATACTAAAAAGTCACAATAAAACCACAATTCAAAATATATTCAACATCATAATCAAACCTAGAACAACATAAAGACCAAACCATAATAAAAATCTTCTATAAATAAAACCTATTAAACCCCTAGTCAAAACAAAAAAAGTAAAATAAAACCCAACAAAAAAATAAAAAAACAGAAAAAAAAATAAACCTCAAATTATATAAAAAACATTAACAACACCAATAAATTCAGAAAAAAAAGAAACAGAAGGAGGAATACCACTATTACACAAAAAAACCATAATAAAAACATAACTAACCATCATCCTACTCACCATTAACCCACTAATAAATATCATCATACGAGTACCTAAAATATGATAAAACTCACCAATTAAATAAAATATTATTGTTGATACATAACCATGAGATAATATTATCAAAACACCACTTAACTTACCAAAACCACAAACCAAACACAAAACTAACAATACAAAACTTATATGAACCACCGAAGAATAAGCAATAATAGATTTAACATCACTCTGCAACAAACACAAAAAAGAACCCAAAACCATACCTAATAAACCCAAAACCAAACAGAAATAAACTCTCATACCATTAACCAAACCTAACAAACGCAAATAACCTACAGTACCCAACTTTAACAACAAACCAGCCAACAACATTCTACCCACAGTAGGAGCCTCAACATGAGCTTTTGGTAACCACAAATGTAAAAAATAAACAGGAAACTTAATCAAAAAACACAACATCAAAAAAACCAAAACCTCTCAAGAAACAAACACATCATAATAAACATAAAACAACATATAACCCCCATACAAGTAAACACATAAAAAAGGAGAAGAACACAACACAGCATAAAAAATCAAATAATAACAAGCCCCAACCTTCTCAATTTGGGCTCCATAACCCAAAATTATAATCAAAATAGGAAAAATAGATAACTCAAAAAAAATATACAACATAAGCATATTAACAGAAAAAAAAAAAAACAAGCACACCAACACCAACAACTCCGACAAAAAAACCACAGGACCAACCTTCTCCCGCATCACTACCAAAAAAACAATAAAAACACTCATATAAACTATAACCAAATAAACCCCAGAATCAAAAAAAAAAAACTCCCCACTCCAACTTATAATATTTAAACCAAAAAAAACATAAACAACCAAAAAAAAACAAAATCACAACCCACTAAACAAAAAATAAACACTCAAACCCAAAAAAACCAACACTACTAAAACCTCCAAATTACAAAATTGATATTCTAATTAAACTAAAATAGCCAAGGAAAAAACCTTTACAACCCAAAAGTAATATTCTAAAAACTCAACCTTGAAATATAAACCCTTAAAAACAAAAACAACCAAACTACATCTACAAAATGCCAATAAATTACCCTACCCTCAAAAAAATAAAAATTTAACCTAGAATAAAAAAAACCTAAAAAACGCAATAAACACAAAAACAACAACATAACCCCCAACACTACATGTAAACCATGAAAACCAGTAGAAAAATAAAAAATTCTTCCAGCTCAACCATCACTAACATTAAAAAATAAATGAGTATACTCATAACCCTGAACAAACAAAAATAAAACTCCTAAAAACAAAGTCATAACCAAACCCAATACAGGACGCTTACCCTTAATAACAACTGAATGGCTCCAAGTCCTAGTCATACCACTAACTAATAAAACAATAGTACCCAACAAAGGTAAACCACTTCAATCTAAATACTTACCAACTACAACCCACCAAAAATTACCATCTACATAAAGCTTATCAAAAAAAAACCAAAAAATACTAAAAAAAAACATAACCTCAGTACCAACAAAAATAATAAAACCCATCTTTAAACCACGATCAACCACAAAATTATGATAACCAGAAGCACACTCCATAAAAACATCCTTACCCCATACAAAAAAATTAAACAACAAAAAAAAAATATTAACCAATAAAAAAATAACAACACCAAACTTAAAAAAAACCACCAAAGACAAAAAAACACCAGTTAAACACAAACCCATAAAAAAAGGATAAATAGAATTACTAACTACATGGGCATTATGATACAAAACAAAAAAAAACATAAGATTAACAAACCTAAACAAAATTTTGTATCTAAAAATCTTCACAACAAAACTAAAATACAAAACGTTAAAAAAAAAAAAAAAAAAAAAAAAGTGAACCATCCTCCCAAAATAGAATAAGGTGGCTCAGGAGCATTAGCCCCCAGTCAAGTCAAAACTACACACACAAATATAAAAAGAAAAACCCTATACTTTAAAAAAATACTATTAATTTCAAACTTAAAAAGAATAAAAAAAACAGCAATACCAACACTTATAATTAATCCCAAAACTCCTAAAAATTTATTAGGAATAGCACGTAAAATAGTATAAGCAAATAGGAAATACCACTCCGGAGCGATATGTACAGGACTAGCTAAAATATTATGTTCTACAAATATCTCTACATCCCCTAAATCAAAAGGAAAAAAAAACATAAATACCATAAACAAAAAAAAAACAATCATATTTATTACATCCTTATACCAAAAGTAAGGATAAAACATAATCTTATCATAATCACCATGACAGTACAAAATAGAAGTTCTACCTGTATAATGCAAAAAAATCAAATGCAGTACAATTAAAACTGTTATTAACCAGGGAATCAAAAAATGCAAAACAAAAAAAAAATTTAAGGTTTGATTAACCACACTAAACCCACCCCAAATAAAATAAACCAAAGTTTCTCCAGCAGGTAAAACCGTTAAAAACCTCGTGATAACAACAGCAGCCCAATAACTTATTTGTGAGTAAACCAACACATAACCTATAAAACCTACTCCCATAAAAACCAAAATTATTACTACCCCTGTCAACCAAACTAGCACCAAACGATACCTTATTATAAAAAATCCCTTAAAAAAATGTAAGAATAAAAACAAAAAAAAAATTCTAGCTCCATTAAAATGTAACACACGCACAATTCACCCTCAATTGACTTCATATATAATATACTGAACACTCTCGAAATTCATATCAGTCCCATAGTAAAAAACCAATAAAACTCCGGTTAATAACTGTAAAAAAAAAAATATTCCTAACATACTACCTATATTCCAAGAATAACTCAAAGTTTTACTACTAGGCAAAAAAACAATAAATTCTATAAATTTACTATTCAA